GAAAAATGGTGGTTTAATTCGATGTTGTCTAATGATAAGTTAGAACATAGGTGTGGAATAAATAAATCAATGGATAGTCTTGATGCTATTGGACATACCAGTGGAAGTGAAGAACCCATTCTAAATAGTACGGAGAAAAACATTCCTAGTCGGAGTGATAGTGACAGTTATAGTTTCAGAAATGTTGATTATTTATTTTGTATCAGGGATATTTGGAGTTTGATCTCTGATGACACTTTTTTAGTTAGGGATAGTAATGGTGACAGTTTTTCTGTATGTTTTGATATTGAAAATCAGATTTTTGAGATTGACAATGATAGTTCTTTTCTGAGTGAACTAGAAAGTTTTTTTTCTAGTTATTTAAATAATGGGTCTAAGAGAAACAATCACAACTATTATCATTACATATATGATACTCAATCTAGTTGGAATAATCACATTAATAGTTGCATTGATAATTATCTTCGTTTTGAAGTCAGTATTAATAGTTCCATTTCGGGTGGTACCGACAATTACAGTGACAGTTACATTTATAGTTTCATTTGTACTGAAAATAGAACTGGTAGTGAAAGTGGGAGTTCTGGTATAAGAACTAGTAAAAATGGCAGTGATTTCAATATAAGAGGAAGATCTAATGATTTCGGTAGAGAAAAAAAATACAGAGATTTATGGATTCAATGCGAAAATTGTTATGGATTAAATTATAAAAAACTTTTTAGGTCAAAAATGAATATTTGTGAACAGTGTGGATATCATTTGAAAATGAGCAGTTCAGATAGAATCGAACTTTCGATTGATCCGGGGACTTGGGATCCTATGGATGAAGATATGGTCTCTGTGGACCCCATTGAATTTAATTCAGAGGGGAAACCCTATGGAGATCATATCGATTCTTATCAAAGAAAGACAGGTTTAACTGAAGCTGTTCAAACAGGCACAGGTCAACTAAATGGTATTCCCATAGCAATTGGAGTTATGGATTTTAAGTTCATGGGAGGTAGTATGGGATCTGTAGTAGGCGAGAAAATCACCCGTTTGATCGAGTATGCTACTAATCGATCTCTACCTGTCATTATTGTGTGTGCTTCTGGAGGAGCGCGCATGCAAGAAGGAAGTTTGAGTTTGATGCAAATGGCTAAAATATCTTCCGCTTCATATAATTATCAATCAAATAAAAAATCATTCTATGTATCAATCCTTACATCTCCTACAACCGGTGGAGTAACAGCCAGTTTTGGTATGTTGGGAGATGTCATTGTTGCTGAACCTAATGCCTACATTGCATTTGCGGGCAAAAGAGTAATTGAACAAACATTGAATAAGACAGTACCCGATGGTTCACAAACGGCTGAGTATTTATTCCAAAAAGGCTTATTTGACCCAATTGTACCACGTAATCCTTTAAAAGGTGTTCTGAGTGAGTTATTTCAGCTCCACGGTTTCTTTCCCTTGAATCAAAATTCAAAAAATGAATAAAGTATAGTACTAAATTCAGTTATTTGTAGCGAACAAATATTTAGTTCATCGTAATCAAAAAAAACGAAAAAGGATGGTGTTTTCTTTGATGACATAAGTTCTACTTGTAATAAGAGTTAGAAGTTTCGGGTAATTACTTTTTCGTTTTTCCTCCAGATCCATTTTTTTATCCTACCTCTATTCATGATTAGTAATCACGAACCTTCTATCAACAGGATAAAAAAGTGAATTTCTCCCTCCGAGGAATTAGAATTAGGGAAAATCAAAAAATAAATTATCTGGCCTTGTTACGTATTAATATAGACAATAAAAAAAAATATCGAAATCAAAATAAAAAGAAATAAATATAAAATAGAGAATAGAAGTTATTTCTATATCTATCGATAACCCCCATTTTTTACTATGAATCCCCGTTTGTTGGATGGATCGAATTAGTTAGAGTCGCAAACTCCTAATAAAAGATTTTATTTTCATAATAAACTCCTTATTAGATTAGAAAGATAGAAAGAAATAAGGATGGGAAAAGAATAATAAAATTTATTAATAAAGCGAATTATCATACATATTCGTGTAGAAAGATGAATAGGTACACTTATCTTATTTAGTTCTACATTCCTTGCACTTATTAACTACTTCTTATTAACTACTTATTAACTACTTATAAATATTAATTTCTAAATATTAATATTTTTTATTTAATAAATTATTAATAAATAATTATAAATTATAATATAATAATAATATTTATATTATATATAATATAAATATTATTATTAAATAATATTTTTATATATAATATAAATATTATAAATATAATACAGTTTATGATATATACTTAGGATAGATATACTTATCATATCATAAGATATCTTTCTCTTTCTAATAGATAGAAATATTAAATCGAGGCACCCATTCTATGACAGATCTCAACTTACCCTCCATTTTTGTGCCTTTAGTGGGCCTAGTATTTCCGGCAATTGCAATGGCTTCTTTATCTCTTCATGTCCAAAAAAATAAGATTGTCTAGATCCGATGGGACCAAATCTCATCAATTTATTTCAACACTGGATCATAATACAGATATTTATTTAGTGTAATATGGTACGATATGTGACTCTTTACGAACACAAATGAAAGAACTATTATGCATTTATGCGGATACATGATATCCGCATAAATGCATGTATATGCAGGTATAGCTGGTTAAATTAAAAATGGATCGGCGAATATTTTATTTAAATGGAAAGTCAATGTATCTAACAAATTACTTCTAACGGTTTACATCAGAATAGTGCTAGTTAATAAAAGTTACTTCGGGATCAAGAAAGTAAAATTCATTTGGGTTATTCTCTCAATTCCAATCGAATGCAACTGGATCTAGTAGAGTATGAATTGGCGATCAGAACATATATGGATAGAACTTATAATGGGGTCTCGAAAAACAAGTAATTTTTTCTGGGCCTGTATCCTTTTTTTAGGTTCACTAGGATTCTTAGTGGTTGGAACTTCCAGTTATCTTGGTAGGAATCTGATATCCGTATTTCCATCTCAGCAAATTATTTTTTTTCCACAAGGGATCGTGATGTCTTTCTATGGGATCGCAGGTCTATTCATTAGCTCCTATTTGTGGTGCACAATTTCATGGAATGTAGGTAGTGGTTATGACAGATTCGATAGAAAAGAAGGAATAGTGTGTATTTTTCGTTGGGGATTTCCTGGAATAAATCGTCGCATCTTCCTTCGCTTACTTATGAGAGATATACAATCAATCAGAATGGAGGTTAAAGAGGGTCTTTATCCTCGTCGTGTCCTTTATATGGAAATCAGAGGCCAAGGAGCCATTCCCTTGACTCGTACTGATGAGTATTTTACTCCACGAGAAATTGAACAAAAAGCTGCCGAATTGGCCTATTTCTTGCGCGTACCAATTGAAGTATTTTGAAATGAACTGAAGAAAAAATGGAAAAAAACTTGCTAATTTCCTTTTTATTTTTAATACAACCGTCGACTCTATCTGATATTTCTCTGAAGTACGAGTTCTATAAAAAGGTATTGAACCCATGGGTCTATTTCCTATTTTTGTGTAATAATTTAGATCTAGGATCTCGAAGGAAAGGAATATAGAAATAGAATAAGGGTCCTTTTAGGATAAAAATGAAAAAAAAAAAGAAAGCCTGGGTCTCCCTCCCATATATTTCATCCATAATATTTTTGCCCTGGTGGGTCTCTCTCTCATTTAATAAATGTCTGGAACCTTGGGTTACTAATTGGTGGAATACCGGGAAATCCGAAACTTTTTTGAATGATATTCAAGAGAAAAACGTTCTAGAAAGATTCATAGAATTGGAAGAACTATTCCTCTTGGATGAAATGATAAAGGAGTACCCGGAAACGCATATACAAAAACTTCGTATAGGAATACACAAGGAAACGATACAATTGGTCAAAACACACAATGAATATCATCTCCATATCATTTTGGATTTCTCGACAAATATAATTTGTTTCGCTATTCTAAGTGGTTATTTTATTCTGGGTAATGAAGAACTTGTCATTCTTAATTCTTGGATTCAGGAATTCCTCTATAACTTAAGTGACACAATAAAAGCTTTTTTGATTCTTTTAGTTACCGATTTATGGATCGGATTTCATTCGACCCATGGTTGGGAACTAATGATTGGTTCGGTCTACAACGATTTTGGATTGGTTCATAACGATCAAATTATATCTAGTCTTGTTTCCACTTTTCCAGTTATTTTAGATACAATTGTGAAATATTGGATCTTCTATTATTTAAATCGTGTATCTCCTTCACTTGTAGTTATTTATCATTCAATGAATGAATGAAGAACTCATTTGATCTCCTGATATCAATCAAATCAGAATCTTTCTTCGTATATAAAGAAAGCATTTTCAATCTTACTTAATTCTTTATACTTCTAGCTCTTCAAGGTATTCGTCCTATATTCCAGTACAATTATCCCAGTACAATGACAGACTCGTGTATAGGGAACTATACTAGCTACCTATCTAATTTATTGTAGAAATTCCGGGATCAATGATTGGACATGCAAAATAGAAATACTTTTTCTTGGGTAAAGGAACAGATGACTCAATCGATTTCTGTATCGATCATGATATATGTAATAACTCGGGCATCTATTTCAAATGCATATCCCATTTTTGCACAGCAGGGTTATGAAAACCCACGAGAAGCAACTGGACGAATTGTATGTGCCAATTGCCATTTAGCTAATAAGCCCGTGGATATTGAAGTTCCGCAAGCCGTGCTTCCTGATACTGTATTTGAAGCAGTTGTTCGAATCCCTTATGATATGCAACTGAAACAAGTTCTTGCTAATGGTAAAAAGGGGGCTTTGAATGTAGGGGCTGTTCTTATTTTACCCGAGGGATTCGAGTTAGCCCCCCCCGATCGTATTTCTCCCGAGGTGAGAGAAAAGATGGGAAATCTGTCTTTTCAGAGTTATCGTCCCAATAAAAGAAATATTCTTGTGATAGGTCCT